AATCAAGATAGGATCAGAATCATGAAAATTGGAGTGAGTGCTGACGTGTTCCGACGGGGGACTTAATGAAATAGGAGAAGAAGGTTCATTTAAATAACAAGTTATATCTTTTCTTTTGCTGGGGGAATCGTTACTGACAGTTCCGGCCCGAAAGAGCCATTGAAGTCGGAACATAAAAATAAGTTGAATTGTGGAAGAATCCATAACTCCATTTTTTTTATTCCAGTAAAGTAAGTCAATCGATAAAAGGAAAAACAAAGAATAATAAGAAATGACACTCCTGTCATAGGAATGGAAATAGCCCTTCTTGCTGCTTCAATAACAAGTATTTTTGTTTTCAAATCAGATAAATCATTTGATCTATGATTCATTGGAACAAAACAAGGAATGGCCTGGCTAGGTATAGGTACTGGCCAGGCCGGGGGAATAAAAGAACCTTTCGTACGAAATCAAAGAGGTACTCTTTCTATTGGAGATATCTGTTTCGAATCCTTATCTAAATGCAATTGCTGATAAAATTCGTATATATATAGAATAAAGAAAAGAAAGATAAAGAAAAGAATAAAGAAAAGAAAGATAAAGAAAGACTTTTATCAATCTTTACTTCACGCGTCACATATGAATTATCCTTTTGTAATTGGGAGAGATGGCTGAGTGGACTAAAGCGACGGATTGCTAATCCGTTGTACGAGTTATTCGTACCGAGGGTTCGAATCCCTCTCTCTCCGTTCCCTCTGATCACTTGAGAGTTATCTTTCGAATTCGAAAAAATCTCGAGCCCTTGTTATCTTAGTTAAATGTATGGAATAGAGAAAATCATAAGAAAATTCAGAAATCAAGCAACGAAAAACTTCTGATTTTTTTATTTTATTCCTCGCGTCCAGGATTACGTCCTGGATCATTAGATAGGAATCCGAAGATGAAGAGAGAAACAAAGAATATCACTACTGTGTAAACGAAGAGTTTGAGAGTAAGCATTACACAATCTCCAAGATCATTTTTGGGGGAAATAAGGGAATAGATTCTCTATTTTTGTACCACATATCCCATTTTGACACCAAGAAATGGAGTGGTTTCTAGAAAAGAAAGGAATTTGCAGGAATTCATTTGGAATAAGATTCTGATTCCTTCGTTACCAAAATGATCTTTCATACCCACAATTAGGTATTGTGAGGGACCATACATAAGGTCTTTGAACTCCGGAAAGTCAGAATGAGAAAATGAGGTGATCCAGATTCATCGCGGCTATCCAAAAGAATTTCAATGTTTGAATCGAGAGTTCATAATGTAAGATTTATCTGATCTTATCAATTGTTAGAATAGAATTTTTCCTTTTTTAGCGAATCAATCATGAATGTTTCTAGGACAGTATTAAAGATCTCATCGAAAACTTACAGCAGCTTGCCAAACAAGGGCTAAGAGAAAAAAGAGTACAGGTATGACTGGCATAACATCTACGATTGGATTGAAAAAAGCATAAGCCTCGGGTAATTTGGCGAAGAAAAAGCTACTCGAATGAAGGGCAGAATTAATACAGATACAGATCAAACTAAAGATATTAAGCATAACAAAAATTTCGCTCTTGTGGAGAATTTCATTATTAGTGAGTTGGGGAAAAATAAAGAAAGAAGAGAAGATAGGCCAAACAAAAAATCCTTCTTTTTCTTTGAACTTCCCCAATCAAAAATCCTTCAATTCTCAAATGAGAATAGAAGGAATCATACTTTCATACAATATCTTAATTGAATTATAGATAATGATCAATGAATTTCTTTTGATTCTACATCTACACGTGTCGAATCCTAGCAACAACCTATTCCATAGATATTTGGGCTGGAATTGACGAACAACCAATATCCATATTAGTGTTATTAGTGTCAAATAGAAATCTCAATGGGGCGTGGCCAAGCGGTAAGGCAACGGGTTTTGGTCCCGTTACTCGGAGGTTCGAATCCTTCCGTCCCAGACCGATTCTATCAGAACAAAGATTGTGCTCTTTTCTTTAACAATCCTCTGTTTAAGAGTGTAATGTTGGATACAATGGGATCCAATCTTTCTTTCTGATTTCTAATGATTCAGAGAAGAATCATATCCTACCTTTCGATCCTGTTTCTGTTTCTCACAAACAGAAACAGAATCGAGTGTCAATGACACGTGGATGGAAATAAATATCTTTTTGATATAGGTAGGATGGGAACAAAGATCAAAGTTCCATTCAAAAAAAAAAAGATTGGGTGGCCATTCAGCGTATGCCCGCCTCCCCCCCGCTCATATTCATATTGAAGTTAGTTAGTCATTTAGAGAAACTTTATGCCCCCTATTTATCAAATTTGGATTCCCACATGATGCATTCTGAGTCGACATGCGGAAGAAAGGTAAAGTAAATAGGGGTAAATGACTAATTTTATGTGGATCCTGAATTCTAAACAGGAGGAGTTCTTGGTACTAATTCCATCACTGGGATTAAAGCTCCTAAGACTGGGGTGGGGCAAAATAAAATAGAAACAACGAATGAATCTGGACCCATTCGGCTTTGTACCTATACAAGATGGTATAGCACCCCATAAGAGGATCTTTTTTTGATTGGCTTTGAGTATGATTCATGATCCCCATAGAATTCGTGTAGATACGAGTTAATTAGCAAAGGAAGGTATCAATTTCAATCAATATCTGTGTCATCCGGATCTCATTAACAAACAATAAAGTTCAATACGAAACAGATGTATTTTCTTTGGACTTAATTGCTTTTATTTTGCATCAGGCTCCAATGAATAATTGGAAATCAATGTAACGATGGGGGGGGATTCATAGATTCCATTCACTTTAGTTTATCTTTATGGAAATGGAAAAATTTCTGAACCTGAAATAAAGCAAAATCCGTAGAAAATGAACCATGCCCATATGTAGTTTTATTGTTCTATTTCAGTGACACCGGTATTTCGGTTTCGGTTTCGGTTAAAAAGATTTGTGATCTCTTAAATATACACGATGACCCCCGGTGACAATTGTTCGGTGTATCTGATGGATACGGAAAGGTCATACTCCTACGATTTGGATTTTCTCAATCAGATGAAAGAATAGCGACCTTAATCTTATCTTCCATGAGCTCTTTTCTATCCATCCCCATGAAAACAACTAAATTGGATTTTTTTCTCGACCCATCCATCTGATTTAAATCATTGATGATTCAATTGGAAAAGAAACATGGATTTCTCTTATGATGATCGAATTCGCGTCTCTTTAATCAATGAGATATCTGCTAAACTTTTTAGTTACTCGTTGTGATTGTGCCGACTTGTTGATTTGATTGATTTAGAGATCAAATTAAATTCAGTCTTTACAGGAAAACTTATTTATAGTAATGATAATGATGTCGAAGTAGGAAATTCTTGAAACCATTTTATTTTTTATGATTCCTTACCTTATAAATCCTCGCTATTCGAAGAAGTGTGAGATTGGTGAATCTATCCTATCGAGTCACTTGCGACCTTTACGGTTCATTAGAATAGCTTATTTGGTTAATGACTCATTTTATTTTGTTCCAGTATTGGTAATTCCAGTATTGGTAATCGAATTAAAGACTCGTCTTTAGTTTAGTTGTTCGAGAAAGAATTGGAATTGGATCTTTCATGATTGATCGTCCCGAACAATATAACAATATGTTGAAGATGTAGATGTAAATAAGTGTTAAGCAACTCATTTCTTCGTGTTTTTTATAAATGTGTTTCATTCCTATAACAGAATATGGGTTAATTTGGCTTTTTGCTGAGATTTCCCCAGAGAAATACCTATTCATACATATATAAAAATAAAGTATGGACTACTATGCACCGATGGAGCCAATGACTATTCATGATTCCATATTGAATCAATTCCATACCGGTCCAAATTAGAGGAATGTTATGGTAAAACTTCGTTTGAAACGATGTGGTAGAAAGCAACGTGCGACTTGAAGGACATGATCGGCTGTGGATTCTTGCATCCACCATTTTTTTATATATCAATGAAGATGCTCTTGGCTCGACATAGTTTGTTCTGTGCCACCAGGACCCCATTTGGGGGGGTTGTAAATAGTACATGATGGAGCTCGAGCATAAATTCTTGATTCATTTATCAGAGGGAAGGATCTAGGGTTAGTGCCAGTCAATAAGTTGGAACAACTTCGTAAGTATATCTTCGATATAGAAATCGCAAATTCGAACAAGTTTCAAATAAAAAAGCAAAAAAGGGAAAATTTGTCGGAATTGGTAAAACTATTTCGATCAAAAGTGTATCACAGGGGAATCAACCATTTGTATGATTCTTCAATAGAAAGAACAAAAGGTATGTTGCTGCCATTTTGAAACAATTAAGGATCACCGAAGTAATGTCTAAACCCAATGATTCAAAGCAAAGATAAAGGATACCGGAACAAGGAAACGCCATTTTCAATTGTCTCAATAACTAGATCAGAATGAGAAAGGAAAATTGATTCTAGACGAGACAAACAAAAGAGGTTAGAGACGGCTCAATAAATGTCTAAGGATTTCCCTTCGAGCTCTTTGAGAATTACCCAACTTGAGTTATGAGTACGAATGAGATTTCTTTTTTTTTTTATTCCTTCCAAAAAAAAAACGACTCAAATCCTAATCTAATTGATGATTTTATGGATCCATTTGCCACTATATACAATACATAAATTCGAATCATTCTTTCTCGAGCCGTACGAGGAGAAAACCTCCTATACGTTTCTAGGGGGGGGCATTGTTCATCTATATCTATCCCAATGAGCCATCTATCGAATCGTTGCAATTGATGTTCGATCCCGAAGAGAAGGAAGAGATCTTCGTAAAGTGGGTTTTTACGATCCGATAAAGAACCAAACTTATTCAAATGTTCCTGCTATTCTATATTTCCTTGAAAAAGGCGCTCAACCTACAGGAACTGTTCATGATATTTCAAAGAAGGCGGAAGTATTTAAGGAACTTCGAATTAATCAAACGAAATAAAATTTATGAAATAGAAAAAAAAAAAAGATTGAGTGAAATAACTGGCAATTGAGGGGATTGCCATCAATCAGATGGTTTTCGTTGGAACTCTACGAATAAATAAGGGATCAATCTTGCTATTGTTTGTACTTCTATTGAAAACCAGAGATTTTTTTCCTACTTCTTCTTTATTTATTCCCCCCCACACACTTCATTTCTTATCTATGTAGTGCCAATCCAACACAAGTCTTTATTTTCTTTATTTCATTTTTTTTTTCTCAAAATTCAATTTATATTGACAATGGTGTATCGATCAAATATAATTCGATCGTGGATAAATAGATCTATTTATCTACGTCCCATAAGTTTGTTTCTTTACTTCACTAGGTTCGCCGGATTCACTGTGACACAAGAAGTATCTTCTTAAAGATAATGAAAAAAAAAAAAAATGATCAAAACAGGAGGGTCCACAAATTTTTACATCTATCTATATTTATCCGTGAATCCGTTGTATTTGAATCTGATCTGAACATTTTGATGTTCATAATTGATCATCAAATCTTTCTTTTCGATTTGTTGCTAGTTCAATGTTTTGATGGGGTAGGGCAATCCAATCTCTTTATTTATTTATTTATTTTTTTGATTCCGATCGTATCTACACACCATATTTATACGGGTTGCTAACTCAACGGTAGAGTACTCGGCTTTTAAGTGCGGCTAGGATCTTTTACACATTTGGATGAAGCAACAGATTCGTCCATACCATTGGTATGGTTTGTAAGACCACGACTGATCCTGAAAGGGAATGAATGGAAAAAACAGCATGTCGTATCAATGGAGAACTCTGAGAATACTTCCTGGGTCGGTAAAAAATCTTGTTTTGATTCTTGGAACGGTACCAAATCAATTCACAGTTTGGTCGAGTGAATAAATGGATAGAGCCCTAATGGCTCCAATTATAAGGAAACCAAAAGCAACGAGCTCGGTTCATAATTCGAATGATTACCCGATCTAATTAGACGTTAAAAATAGATTAGTGCCTGATGCGGGAAAGGGTTCTCCTGTGAGTGGATCATCGATTCCTTTTTTTTTCATGAATCCTAACTATTAACTATTCTTTCTCTATTATGGAGTGGGGACGAATGTGTAGAAGAAACGGTATACTGATAAAGAGAATTTCTTCCAAAGTCAAAAGAGCGATCGGGTTGCAAAAATAAAGGATTTCTAACCATCTCTTGTAACTATAACGAACACAAACAAATTGGATGGAAAGAGAGAGGATCCGTTCATTGGACTCTCCGTCTCCGGGGTATCTATTCTTTTCTTACTATATACCCTGTTCTGACCGTATCGCACTATGTATCATTTGATAACCCAAGAAATCCTCCGTGCCTTTGTATAATTTCAAATGGAGGAATTACAAGGATATTTAGAAATAGATAGATCTAGGCAACAACACTTCCTATATCCGCTTCTATTTCAGGAGTATATCTACGCACTTGCTCATGATCATGGTTTAAATGGATCGATTTTTTACGAACCTATGGAAAATTTCGGTTATGACAATAAATCCAGTTCACTAATTGTGAAACGTTTAATTACTCGAATGCATCAACAGAATCATTTGATTCTTTCGGTTAATGATTCCAACGAATCTATTTTCGTTGGGCACAACAAGAATTTTTATTTTCAAATGGTATCAGAGGGTTTTGCAGTCATTATGGAAATTCCATTCTCGCTGCGATTAGTATCTTCCCTAGAAGAAAAAGAAATAGCAAAATCTCATAATTCACGATCTATTCATTCAATATTTCCCTTTTTCGAGGACAAATTATCACATTTAAATCATGTGTCAGATATACTAATACCTCATCCCATCCATCTGGAAATCTTGGTTCAAACCCTTCACTGCTGGATACAAGATGCCCCCTCTTTGCATTTATTGCGATTCTTTCTCCACGAGTATCGTAATTCGAATAGTCTCATTACTCCAAAGAAATCCATTTCTCTTTTTTCAAAAGAGAATCAAAGATTCTTCTTGTTACTATATAATTCTCATGTATATGAATGTGAATCCGTATTAGTGTTTCTCCGTAAACAATCTTCTCATTTACGATCAACATCCTCTGGAACTTTTCTTGAGCGAACACATTTCTATGGAAAAATAGAACATCTTGTAGTAGTGCTTCGTAATGATTTTCAGAAGACCCTATGGTTGTTCAAGGACCCTTTCATGCATTATGTCAGATATCAAGGAAAATCCATTCTGGCTTCAAAGGGGACTCATCTTCTGATGAAGAAATGGAAATCTCACCTTGTCCATTTTTGGCAATGTCATTTTTACTTGTGGTCTCTACCGGACAGGATCCATATAAACCAATTATACAATCATTTCTTATATTTTCTGGGCTATCTTTCAAGTGTACGACTAAACACTTCGGTGGTAAGGATTCAAATGCTAGAGAATTCATTTCTAATAGATACTTCTATTAATAAATTCGAGACCCTAGTCCCAATTATTCCTCTGATTGGA